CTATAGATGGTCCAATACTGAATAAACGAGTATCTCCTCTAGATGGAAGAAGATTCTCTTTGAAAAGTAATTTGGTACCATCTGCTAGAGCTTGAAGAATTCCCAAAGGTCCTGCGTATTCAGGACCAATACGTTGTTGTATACCTGCAGATATTTCTCTTTCTAACCAAACAATTACTAATACACCTATTGTGATTCCTAATACAGGAGTAAAAATAGGGATAAGCATCCATATGATCCCATAGACCTCTTTTAAGGATTCCAATCTAGAAAAAGAATTGATAGCTTGTACTTCTGTTGTCTCAATTATCATTTTAACGATCAACTTCTCCCATAATGATATCTATACTACCTAGTATCGTCATAATATCAGCCAATTTCATTCTTTTAACTAACTGAGGAAGAATTTGCAAATTAATAAACCCCGGTGGGCGAATTTTATATCGCCAAGGAAAAACACCCTTATCTCCTATCAGAAAAATTCCCAATTCTCCCTTTGGTGCTTCGACTCTTGCATAAAGTTCTTGCTTCGACAATTCAAAAGTTGGAGAAGGTTTTTTACTAATGAATCGATAATCAAACTCATTCCATACAGTATCTTTTACTCTATCAAAGCGGCGGATTTCTAAATTTTCATAGGGACCTCCCGGAATTCCTTCTAGGGCCTGTTGAATAATTTTTATGGATTCTGTCATTTCACTGATTCGTACTAAATAACGAGCTAATGAATCCCCTTCTTTTTGCCATTGCACTTCCCAATCAAATTCGTCGTAACACTCATAATGATCAACTTTACGAAGATCCCATTGTATTCCGGAAGCTCGTAGCATTGGTCCCGACAAACCCCAATTTATTGCTTCCTCTCCACCAATAATGCCTACTCCTTCAACTCGTTCTAAAAAAATGGGATTCCTTGTAATAAGCTTTTGATATTCAGCAATTCCTGTTAAAAAATAATCGCAAAAATCCAAACATTTATCTATCCAGCCATAAGGTAAATCAGCAGCGACTCCGCCAATACGAAAAAAATTGTGCATCATTCGCATACCGGTGGCAGCTTCGAATAGGTCATATATCAATTCTCTTTCTCGAAAAATATAGAAGAAAGGAGTCTGTGCCCCAATATCTGCCATAAAAGGGCCAAGCCATAACAAATGCGAAGCTATACGACTTAACTCCAACATAATGACTCTGATATAACTGGCCCTTTTAGGAACTTGAATATTGCTTAATTGCTCTGGCGCATTTACAGTTATTGCTTCTGTGAACATAGTAGCTAAATAATCCCAACGTGTTACATAAGGCAAATATTGTATAATTGTTCGATTTTCTGCAATTTTTTCCATACCTCTGTGTAAATAACCCAATATTGGTTCACAGTCAATAACATCTTCACCATCTAAAGTAACAATTAGTCGAAGAACACCATGCATTGATGGGTGGTGAGGTCCCATATTGACTATCATGAGGTCTTTTCTTGTAGCTGGTACAGTCATAGGTTTTTCCTGATTCATTCTTCCATGAATTGCTGAAAGCGAAAAGAAGTTCACCAAACTTTAAGCCAATAATTCAAACTAACTCTTCAAATTAACGAGTTTTTCTCTCTCGAATATCCAACTGCCCTATTAATTCTTTATAACGTGCTCTATTTTTTTTTGACAAATAAGCCAGCAGCCGTTGACGTTTTCCGAGAATTTTCCGTAGACCTCTTTGAGATAAATAGTCTTTTTTGTGCAATTCCAAATGTGAAGTAAGCCTCCGTATCTTGTTGGTGAAACTTACTACTTGAAATTCAACAGATCCGCTGTTTTCTTTGTTTTCTTCTTGTTCTTGCAAAATAATTGAAATAAATGAATTTTTTACCATAAAATAATTTCACACTCCCCTTTTTACAGATATTTATTTTATTGATCAGTAATAATAATGTCAGAAATTTTAATGTAGTATATACAATAATCATAATTTCTTTATACATTCCTAGTTTTATCAATTAAATTAATCAATCCAATTTTTGAGTTCATTTGTATAGTGATACAAAAAAACGATACCAAATAGTTCAGTCCGAAGATTCGATTGATTAATTTAATTGATACCCCATTTCCTTAATATTCAGGTATCCTAGACTGGGATGTAAGACAGCGCATATGCGCATCGGGTTGCTTGCATATAACACGGTCACGGACAGAAGAAAAAATGAAAAATTCATAGAACAATAGAATATATAGGAAACTCAAAATTTTGAATCAGGGATACATATATATCCTTAACATACTCAAGCGGCTCCCATTATTGGTATCAAACCAATAGCGATTCATACAAGCTAAATCTTCTAATCGATAATTAGGCCAAAAAAAGAACTTTAATTTATTTAATTCATTTTTTTTTCTGTCAAAATTTTTACTTTCCTCCAAAAATTGACTCCAGTTTTTTATCTTGTTTTCCTTGCAAAATAAATTATTTCTATGCACACCATTCTGATTCTTTAAATTTAAATTGAAAGAAATTAGAATTCTCAATTCTCTACGACGTCTAGACGATAAAATTTTTTCAGGAACAAGCAAATCAAAATTATTTTTGTCTCTATTTAGAGTTTTTATTTTATGTCTTGAAATGGATTCATCAAAAGTATTCTTAGCAACATTTTTGGGGTTTCGGTATCTTTGATTACTTTGGTGCTTACTTTTATGAACCAAGGAAATACCTATGATTTGATACATAAAAAACTGTCCGTCATTTTTTACAGATAGACGGGCAGGTTCCATAATTAATATTCCCTTTTTCGTTAATTGTGTAAGATTTAAACGCCTCCTCATTATATCCAGATTCATTTCTTTCCTTTGAATATAGGATATAGTAATTTTTCTTACATTTATGAGGCTAACCAGCAGACCATATATCTGGATATTATTCAGCATTTTTTGATTCAATTGATTCAAACGTCCAGTCCATCTTAATTGCAAAGGAAAATCTCCTTTAAGGAATATTTTTAGTTTTTCAATGGATTCTAAAAAATATTCTTCAATATTGTTTTGATTCTTTAATTCAAAATATTGTTTTGAATTTGATGGACTAAAATTTAAAAAAACCTCATCCTCCTCTTGTTTTCCCTCGATATTTTGATTTTCAATAAAATTTGGATTTATATTCAAATTAAAAAGAAGTAAGTTCCTTGGGATAAACCAAGGTTTCTCTTTATATTTATGATAAAGTATCACAAACTCTGGAAAGAAAAAAACTTTCGGATTCGACATGAGGCGATTTAAGATTAAGAATTTTTCATTCATTCCCATCCAATCAAAAGACATTCCCATCCAATCAAAAAAGACCTTATTGTAATTAATTTCAGAATTTGAATCAATTGGAAGATAAAAAAGACCATTACCTTTATTATTAAGTTTATCCCTGATTTGGTCCTTTTTAGGTTCAACCTCAATATTTGTACTAAATTTCCAACCCAAATATTTTCTATCTGTATTTTTTTCCGTATATATAATATCACTTTTTCCTAGATAATTCTTGATAGGATTGAGTATGCTAAAAATTTTTTCGTTATTTCTGTTGGAATTTTCTTGATTCTTATTTGTTTCTAATGATGATCTATAAATAGAGGCCTTCTTCTTAGTTTCAGAATGAATATATTTATATGATAAAAGATCATATCTATAGTTTTTTTGAAAATTTTCCTCTTTATTTGGTAATAAATATACTTTCGAATTTTGTTTTTTTTTTGAATCAAATAATTGGTCTTTTTCATAGGAATACCATTTATTTAAATCCTTATTTTGAGACGTATGGCATTGATTTAGTCCATTTCTCCATTTTTGTGGGATTAATCTAGACCATGTAATCTGCGATAAATCGTATTGATAATGACCTCTTAACCAGTTTTTCCATGGATTCATTCCATTATTTGGAAGTTCCTTATGTCTTACTTCGGAATCAAATATTCCTTGTCTTCCAAAAAGATCTTTTATTTCATTCTTAAGAAAAAAAGAAGGTCCATTATATTGAAGAAGAGATCTTAACTTATTGAAGTTAATAACTTGGGTTTGTGATAATTTAAAAAATACATATTTTTGTGACAAGTAAGATAAATTAAAAAAAATATGTGACTTCCGCTTACTATTTCTAAGATTATCAAAAGCCTTTTTTATAGTCATAGGCGAAATGAAGTCAATTTGATTTTTTTTTGTTTTATTAATCCTTTCTTGATCTTGATTTATTTCATTATTGTCAATGTATTTATCAAGAATTTTTTTGGTTGATTCCATACAAATTTGTAGAGTGATTCTGCGTATATTAATGATACATAGAAAGATATCTATGTATATTTTTTCAATGAAAAATTTAACTATTAATTCAATATTTTTTCTTTTTAATATTTTCCAAATTTTTGGGGGTGATTCTCCATTATTATTTTTTTTTATTCCCGGCGTTACTTTTTTTTTTTTTTTTATTATTTCTATTTGATTTCTGATTGTATTTCTTCTATCAATTCTATGTTTCATTTCTTCTTCGGCCTGTGAATAATTTGTCCAACCTGTAGATCGATTTTGAGTAAGTGATTCATGAATTAGCTGAGTGCTGATTATAGAATCCTTTTCTGTTTGAGTTTCACTTGATTCATATATTTCTGTCGGTATAAATAATGGAATTTTATTTTCTTTTAAAAGTTCTTTTATTTTTTGTTTTACAAATAAAACTGCTTTTGATTGTTTTTTTTTTATTTTTTTTAAAACTCTTCGAACTCTAAAATTCAATTTTCTTATTTCGACTTTATAGTCTATATCTTTAAAAATGGGTTCAAAAAAGGAAGGTGTTTTTCGAGGAGGACCAAACGGATATTCTGTTTCCTTTCCTAAAACTGTTAAAAAACAAGAATCAAAATCATCTTGTTGCTTTCGATCTCTATCAGAGAGTCGTAGTTTCGATCTGTGCCAAGGTTTTAAATGAAAAGGATATAGGATTTTGATCTGAAAACCCTCTCTTAACCAATTTTT